TGATATATTATTCCAATATGTATGGTCCCTGAATCAGGCAGTGCAATAAAGCATAAATAACGATCCTAATTCATACAAAATCAATCAAAAACTCTAAAGAGCGTTGAATCAATATAGACTGAGGATATTGACTCGGCAACGTTAAAAGCTCCATTGCGGAGTTCAGACCTAGACATTATTGCAAGACAAGCTATGGGAACGATGAAACCTTTGACTTCAGAAGAGCCTATTGCAAACAAATACTAATGATTCATTGGACGGGATGGCGGAAGGCACCGGGAACCAACTCAACGGATTTCTTTTGAGAGGTTGAGACCTAGAAATAAAGCAGATATAGGGAAGAGTCAATATTCGCCCGCGAACCATACATATTCATTAAATAATGTAATCCTTTCATTCGCGAGGAGCTGGATGAGAAGAAACTCTCATGTCCGGTTCTGTAGTAGAGATGGTATTAATACACTACCATCAACTATAACCCAAAAAGAACCAGGTTTCGTAAACAACATAGAGGAAGAATGAAAGGAGTATCTTATCGGGGAAATCAAATTGGTTTTGGTAGATACGCACTTCAGGCACTTGAACCCGCTTGGGTCACATCTCGACAAATAGAAGCAGGACGACGAGCAATGACACGATATGTGCGTCGTGGTGGAAAAATATGGGTACGTATATTCCCCGACAAACCCGTTACAGTAAGATCCGCGGAAACACGTATGGGTTCGGGGAAGGGATCTCCTGAATATTGGGTATCCGTCGTTAAACCAGATCGCATACTTTATGAAATGGGCGGAGTATCAGAAGTTGTAGCAAGAGCAGCTATGGAAATCGCTGCGTGCAAAATGCCTATACGAACTAAATTTGTTGTTTCGGAATACAAAAGGAATATGACACCAAAGGAAAGGTAGTATTGATTAATGATCAAAAGAGAATCTATAATCCAAATTTCTGTACAGAAATGTTTTCCTTGTATTGAAAGATTGAATTTCAATAAATGAAATAAGAATAATACAAAAAAATGATTCAACCTCAGACCCGTTTGAATGTAGCGGACAACAGCGGAGCTCAAGAACTGATGTGTATTCGAATTGTAGGAGCTAGTAATTACCGATATGCTCATATTGGTGACGTTATTGTTGCTGTAATTAAAGAAGCAGTGCCAAAAATGTCTCTGGAAAGATCAGAAGTGATCAGAGCTGTAATTGTACGTACATGCAAAGAACTTAAACGAGATAACGGTATGATAATACGATATGATGACAATGCAGCAGTTGTCATTGATCAAGCAGGAAATCCAAAGGGCACTCGAGTTTTTGGGCCGATCGCCCGGGAATTGAGACATTTGAATTTCACTAAGATAGTCTCATTAGCTCCTGAGGTATTATAAATAATGAAATGCTAGTGGATGGGAGTGGGTTAAATGGATCAATTAGTAGATTATGTCTCACGCATATACCTTTAATTTAATAAAAAAACGAAAATGTTTATCAAGAAGAGGAATTCGAATTCGTCATGGGTAAGGATACTATTGCCAATATAATAACTTCTATAAGAAATGCTGATATGAATAAAAAGAAAACGGTTCGAATAACATCCACAGATATCAGCGAAAACATTGTGAAAATCCTTCTACGAGAAGGTTTTATTGAAAATGTTAGAAAGCATGAGGAAAACAATAAATCTTTCTTGGTTTCAACCCTTCGGCATAGAAGAAATAGGGAAGGAAGATATATAAATACTTTAAAACGTATCAGTAGGCCTGGTCTACGAATCTATTCCAACTCTCAACGAATTCCTAGGATTTTAGGCGGAATGGGCCTTGTAATTCTTTCCACTTCTAGAGGGATAATGACGGACCGAGAAGCCCGACTAAAAAAAATGGGAGGAGAAATTTTATGTTATATATGGTGATCCATCTGCTAGCCGTATTTGATACGTCATCGGGACTTCCGATTAAAGCAGAAAAAAGGAGAGGGAAATATGACCCCTCCTTTTTTGTAAACTTTGTAAACATAGGAGGTAGTAAGCATGTTTATCGACGACATAGAAAGAAAATGGGTTTATGACGGGTTAGTTATTGAATCACTTCCCGCCGGGATGTTCTGGGTTCGCTTAGATAATGGGAACAAGGTTTTAGGTTATATTTCAGGGAAGATACGACGTAGTTTTATACGGATACTCCCAGGAGATAGAGTCGCAATTGAAATCAGCCCTTATGATCCAACGAAGGGACGTATCATTTATCGAATTTCCAATACAGATTCAAATGATTCTTAGGTGTTGCAAAATTCTTTCAGATCTTTCAGGGATATCTATTTCTAGGATAAAACGCTAATTGAATGGGAAAGAGACTTATTGTCTTTCAAAGAGTTGATTGTGAATTAAGGACCAAAAATATGAAAATAAGAGCCTCCGTTCGTAAGATTTGTGAAAAATGTAGACTAATCCGTAGGAGGAGACGAATTAGAGTCATTTGTCCCAACCCGAAACATAAACAGAG